CGGGTCGCGAAGCTTATCCAGGAGATGTTTTTTATTTGCATTCACGACTTTTGGAAAGAGCCGCTAAATCAGGTTCGCGTTTAGGTGAAGGAAGTATGACTGCTTTACCAATAGTTGAGACCCAATCGGGAGATGTTTCAGCTTATATTCCTACTAATGTAATCTCAATTACAGATGGCCAAATTTTCTTATCCGCCGATTTATTCAATGCTGGAATCAGACCTGCCATTAACGTGGGGATTTCCGTCTCCAGAGTAGGATCTGCCGCTCAAATTAAAGCCATGAAACAAGTAGCCGGCAAACTAAAATTAGAATTGGCACAATTCGCAGAATTAGAAGCCTTTGCACAATTCGCGTCTGATCTCGATAAAGCTACTCAGAATCAATTGGCAAGAGGTCAACGATTACGCGAGTTGCTCAAACAATCTCAATCATCCCCTCTCACGGTGGAAGAACAGGTAATGACTATTTATACTGGAACGAATGGTTATCTTGATTCATTAGAAATTGGACAGGTAAAGAAATTTCTCGTTGAGTTACGTACTTATTTAAAAACGAATAAACCGCAGTTCCAAGAAATCATATCTTCTACCAAGATATTCAATGAGGAAGCGGAAGCCCTTTTGAAAGACGCTATTCAAGAACAAATGGAACGCTTTCTACTTCAGGAACAGGTATAAAGAAATTCCTTTAAATAACTTTCTAATTTTATAGAAATAATTATTTCTATAATCTAATCTTTTATTTTATTATATATTTTTTATATTAATAATTTTATAGTAATAAAAAATTATTATTAAGAATAAATATATAAATAAATATATAAATAAGTATAAGGGTCTCTTGTTCAAATCATTCAAAATACCTAGTTAGTAGAAAAGAAATATATGGAAATCCGTCGCGTCCAATAGGATTTGAACCTATACTAAAGGTTTAGAAGACCTCTGTCCTATCCATTAGACAATGGACGCTTTTTTCTTAGTTTTGTTTTCACATCTCTTGGTCAGAAAAAAGACCATTGAGAGAATTCCAGGAATTGCGCATTCAATTCAATGATACATTCATTATCATTATATTAATAATTACATTAAATTAGATTCATTACATGAATAATTATAATTAGATCCTCTATATTATAGATTATTTAATATAGAATTTAAATAATATAATATTTTATAATAGATAAAAACTATAACTTTTACTATTAAACATATTCTAAATAGAATATAGAATTTTAGAAATATAGAGAATAAATTAATATATATAATATAGAGATATAAGCGGGTAGCGGGAATCGAACCCGCATCGTTAGCTTGGAAGGCTAGGGGTTATAGTCGACGTTGAGTCATCGTTTTTAACGTCTCTAATTCAAAACCGAACGTGAAACTTTGGTTTCATTCGGCTCCTTTATGAAAGATGGACAAATTTCACATATGTCAGATGTGAACTAAATTACAAAAAAAAAGAAAAGAAATTTCGGCCCATAACATCTATGTCAGCTTTTCTGTTTGAATGCATTCAAAACAAAACCCGCTTTATAGATGATCCCTATAGAACAGGGGGGGTTAGAACCACCCTTCTAGTTACTTCGTTCTCTATTTCTATTTGAAAGAATCCTTAGGAAAAGGATTTTGTTTCCACCGAGCTAAAACAATATAATATGTCGATGTCTCTAGTAAACCAAAGCCATTAGTTAATAGCTGTTTTGCTTCAATCTCTTTTATACAAATCATAAATTGAAGATTTAGTTACGATTAGAAATACTCCCTTCTCTATTTATCCATGGACCCCTTACTCATACTTATTCAATTGGAAATATTGATCCAATTCAAAAACCAATTATGTTTCGTAATTTCATAATCCAATTTTGTTTTTTCCAATTTCTAATTGACTCTTTTGGATACAAATCACGAGAATGTCTATTCTTCCTCGAATCTTTCATTGAGAGGTAAAAGATTAAATCCTTTTAAGAAATAAAGTTTTTGATCGGAATATTAATTAAACCGAAGGACCCCTTAACCATTTAAGGGATTAATAGAACGAATCGCACTTTTACCACTAAACTATACCCGCTACAATGTGATTATTGTATATAAATGGATCTTTTGTCGAACAAAAAAATGGGTCATAATTAAGACGATAGGATCAGAAAAGAATCATGAAAATTAGAGCGTTGATATGCTTTGGCCAAGGAGACTAATGGGATTGGGGAAAGAGGATTTATTTAAATAACTAAAAAAACACGCTTTTTTAGTTATTTAAATGAGATGGATACGTCTCGATAAAAAAAAGGCGTATGCCATAACATAAATTGTGCAAGAATAAAATAATTAAGAAATGACACTCGGATTCTATTCTGTATGATAGGAATAGAAATTGCCTTTATTATGATTGTTCTTGAAACAACAACAATCATTAATCATTTTTTTTTTTTTCAAATCAAATAAATCATTTTTTTCTATGATTCATTGGAACAAAAACGAAAGACCCGGCCCGGTCAGGACCGGGGGCCGGGCTGTGGAAGTAAAAGTAAAAAAGGATCTTGCAGACGAAAGCAAAGAGGTACTCTTTTTTTATTATTTATTTAATTTTAATTTATATATTTATTATTACTTTCTATTTACTATTTATTAATTCTATAATTTTTTTATATAAGAAATTCATTGCTATATAATTTATAGTTTATATAATATATAATATTCTTGGGGCATTAGGTGGTTATATATCTAAATTTATATTCATTGGAATAGTGGAGTTGAGATATCGCTTTCGAGCCCTTACTTTACCTAAATGAAATCACTGATTTTTATTTTCTATATTGTTTTTTCTATTTTTCTATGTCTCTATAATTAGATATCTATATAATAATTATATACTGAATAATAAAGAGGTATAAAGAGAGGGCCCTTTTTCAAGTCTTACTGTTTTTGTGTAATATAATCTAGTAATTATCCTTTTTATTTCAATTTGGGGAGATGGCTGAGTGGACTAAAGCGTCGGATTGCTAATCCGTTGTACGGGTTTTTCGTACCGAGGGTTCGAATCCCTCTCTTTCCGCTTTAGTGGATGACTTGGTATTTTTTCTTTATCTTTCAATTTCTCTTTCAACGAGTCTTTTTTTTTATTTCATTTTAATTAATAGTTAAAAATGTGGAATAAATAAAATCCTAAGAACATTTTAAAATCAAGCAAGGAAAACAGAAACTTTATTGTTATTTTTTATTCTTCACTCTTCACGTCCAGGATTCCGTCCTGGATCATTAGATAGGAATCCGAAGATAAAGAGAGAAACAAAGAATACCACTACTGTGTAAACAAATAGTTTAAGAGTAAGCATTACACAATCTCCAAGATCATTTTTTTTGGAAAAAAAGATAATAGATTCTCCATTTTTATACCACATACCTTATTTTGACACCACGAAATTATTTTTCTAAATCTATAGAAATAAAAAAGAATTTTCAGAAATTCATTTGTAATATGTAATAAGAGTCAAGTCTTTCATTACCAAAAGCTTTTTCATACCCGCAATTAGATATTGCGGAGGAATCTACTAGGTTCTTTCACTGTAAAAAAGGGTCCGAATGAGGAACTGGGGGGAGCCCAGACTTATTGTGGCGATCCAAGAATTTAATTATTTGAATCGAAGGGTTATACTATAAGACTTATCTGATCTTATGAATTGTTAGAATTTTTTTTTAAGAATAAATCATGAATTTTTCTAGGACCGTATTAAAGATCTCATCGAAAACTTACAGCAGCTTGCCAAACAAAAGCTAAGAGAAAAAAGAGCAAAGGTATTACTGGCATAAAATCTACGATTGGATTCAAAAAAGCATAAGCCTCGGGCAATTTTGAGAAGAAAAAACTACTTGAAGAAAGAGCAGAATTAAGACAAATACAGATCAAACTAAAGATATTAAGCATAACAAACATTTTTTTCTTTGTTCTTGAAGATAATTGTATTTATTTTGATTGAGTTATTAATATGATGAGTTCTTAATATGAGTTATTATAATCTTATTTTTTTTTTTAATTAACCCAATCAAAAATCCTTCAATTCTCAAATCAAAAGAGAATAGACAAAACCATACTTTCATACAATATCTTAATTGAATTGTATGTAATGATCAATAAATGTCGTTTAATTCTCTATCTAAATGTCTCAAAATCCTAGCAACACTCTAATCTATTCTATATAGATTTGGACTAGAATTGACGAAGAACTACTATCAATATTAGTCTTTATTAATGTCGAATAGAAATCAAAAATGGGGCGTGGCCAAGTGGTAAGGCAACGGGTTTTGGTCCCGGTATTCGGAGGTTCGAATCCTTCCGTCCCAGAGCATACCTATTATATTATATATATCATATCAGAATATAGATTTTCTATTTTATATCAGAATAAAAGAAAGATTGCCCTTTTTTAAACAACCTTATTTTTTTTTTTTTTTTTTTAAGAGTAGAATAAGATTGGTTATAATCTGATTTTGCTTTCCTATAATGATTGATTCTTATATGAATTATATCTTTTTCAAAAATAAAAAATCGAATCGTGTTCAAATAACACACAGATGTAATTGAATCTATTTGTATACAGGTAAGAGGGGAGCATAGATTAAATCATATTTCTATTTAATAAGTTAGTTCTTCATAAAATAAAAATACGAGCCATGATTTAATCTGTACTTGTTTTAATTTACATTTATACAAAATAGTAATAGTCTGGAACACTCTAATAGGATTCTTTTTTTATTTAGGATTCATCATATTCATAGAATTGACGCAGTAGATAGGAGTTAAACGTCAATGTAAAATACCAATTTCAATATATGCGGCTGTCTGAATTTCATTAAAAAAAAATCAAGTTACATACGTAACATATGTCTTTTCTTTGAACCCCGTTTTTAAGTATTTTGTGTTTTCTTTTATGAAAAATTGTAAATATATGATATGTACCAATTGAGACAAAGTGTATTCATACATCTTAGTCGCTTTTCCTTAGGAAATAATTGCAGCCGGATTATTGACTCCAAGTCAAATAAACTACGCAGAAAGGGAGCGAAGACTTATATATATGTATTGTTATCGTTCTATTTCTTCTATTTCATTGATTCATTGAAAACTTTATTTTATTTCAATTGAGTTTTGTGACAATAGATTTGTTATCCCTAAATTTTAAATATTTAACTTTACCCTTTAACATAGAATGTTTCTAATTACTTTCAAAGATATTTGTTTAGTCTACCTGATAGGTATGGGGATCTTCTTTTAATTATGATTTATCAAAAAGAATAACAACCCCAAGCCTCTATTCTATCAGTCTTTATCCACCACCTCGTGAAAAACAAAAAGAATTTACATTTTTTTTATGGTTTAATCCGAATATGAATTTTTCTCTATTATTATCAAAATGCAATTTTTACTGTAAAGCCTTATTCAAATAATGTAATGATAGTGAAATAGGAAATTTTTCAATCAATTAAATATTTTTAATAATGTCTTATGAGTCCTTGGTACTCGAAGAAGTGTGAAATTGGTGAATCTATTTTAGCAAGTCACCTCAAGATGCAGATTAAAAAAAAAACTTATTTGTCTTATTTATTAGTTCAATTTTTTTATATTCTAATATTTATATTTTCTAAAGAAAAAATAAAATAATATATTAAAAAAATATTTATTATATTTCTATATATTATATGGGGTTAAATTTAATTCGTGCTGATACTTCTTGAGAAATTACCCATTCATAAAAGTATGGATTACTATGTACCGAACGAACCAATGATTATTCATGAGTCCATAATGGAATCAATTACATACTGTTTACAGCAACCTACTAGGAAATGTTATGGTAAAACTTCGTTTAAAACGATGTGGTAAAAAGCAACGTGCGACTTGAGGGATATGGTCGTCTGTGGATTCTTACATCCATCATTTTCTTTTTATATTAATTAGATAGGAATGAGGGTGCTCTTGGCTCGACATCGTTTGTTCTGTTTCACTAGAACCCTCCTTTTTGAGGTCGGGGGTTGGGATGCAAATAGTACATGATCTTAATGGAGCTCGAGTAAAAAAAAGTATTGATTCATTTTTTAAGGGAACGGGTCTAGGGTTAGTGTTAATTAATAAGTTGAAACAGCTTCGTAAGTATATTTTCCATATAAAAATCGAAAGGATCCAATTTTCAAATTTATAAGTAAAACCTCTTGGAATTGGTAAAACTCTTTCGATTAAAAGTGTATCGCGCAGGAATCAAATCGACCATTTGTATGATTTTTTGATAAAAAGAAATCACAAAAAGGGTATGTTGCTGACGTTTTTTGAAACGATTAAAAATCACCGAAGTAATGTCTAAACCCAATGATTCAAAGAAACGATAAAGAATCCTGGAACAAGGAAATACCACTTTCAGTTGTCTCAATAAATAGATTCTAATTAAGAATCAAAATAGATTCTAAAGACAAAAAAGGTGCGTGGTTAGAGATCGCTCAATAAACGAAATACCTAAAGTAAAGGGTTTCCTTGGGTTATTAGCGAGTTATCCAACTTGAGTTATGAGGATGCGAATACAAATGATTTTATTTTCTTTTTCGGATAATAATAAGGAATACTAAAAAGTACTTAACTCATATTTAATTGATTTGATTATTTTATGGATCCATTTGACATTACTAATTAAAAATTTAAAATTCGATCCATAGACATAATTTCGAATTTTCTTGAGCCGTATGAGGAGAAAACCTCTTATACGTTTCTAGGGGGGGTATTATTCATCTACATCTATCCCAATGGGTGGTTTATCGAATCGTTGCAATTGATGCTCGATGCCGAAGAGAAGGAAGAGCTCTTCGGAAAGTGGGCTTTTATGATCCGCTAAAGAATCAAACCTATTTAAATGTTCCTGCTATTCTATATTTACTTGAAAGGGGCGCTCAACCTACGGGAACTGTTCATGATATTTCGAAGAAGGCGGGAGTTTTTATGTAACTTTGCCTTAATCAACAGATTAAATTAAATTCAATTAATGAATAGAACAAAAGAGGGGGCTTATATAACTTTGTATAACCTTTTATATACTACCGCCCCCCCTCTTTTGTTCTATTCATACCTATTTATTATTACTACCAAAAAATGTCTACTACTAAAAAATGTCGTCTTCTATAACGACAAAAATTTATTTTTATTTTAGTGATAGAAATTCATTTAATTTAAGACAGATGAAAAAAGATCAAATGAATAACCGAAGTAGTTGGATTTAGAAATCCAAAATATTTACATTATTGCTAATTCAATACTAGTTGTTTTTTAGTTGAAACTTTCACTTTTTTTATGTTATGAACAAATAAATAAAAAAAAAAACAAATGGGATTTAAGATTTATTTTTTTTTTTTACTTATATGGATTAAGTAAACCCAAGCATTGCGATACTTTGCTACGAATATTGATTCTTACGCTTACATCCTTTTGTATCCATGTTTATTATCCATATATAGTTAGTGCCAATTCAATACAAGTCATTAGTTTTTCTTTATTTGTATAATTTATATTTTATTATATTAATTCAATATTTAATTTTTTTTTAATTTTAATTTATGGTTCTCCACATTGTGTTCTTTTCTTAAGATTTACATTCATATTGACAACAGTGTATCAAACAAATATAATCCGATCATGAATAAATGTATCTATTTCCCTCTGTTCCATCTATGGACTTGGTTTTTTTATTTTACTTTATTTAAACGACGGATTCGTCGGATTTGCTGGGATACGAGAAGCCTTTATTTATTTATTATTTATTTATTTTATTGAAAAAAAAAAACGGATAAGATAATAATGGATAAGATACGAACTAAATCCGTGGTAGTACATCAATTTTGACTTAATCCATATCCTTATCTTAATCTAGATTCTTATTTTAGAAGTCAGTGTATTTGCATCTAATATGTTCATTATTTTTTTTATGTTCAGAATCGATTAGCAATGTTTTTGCTATTTTACTATTTGGATTTCGGTGTGCAATTAAATCTAATTTTTTATTCCGATTGGATCTACACATTTTTTTTTTTTGGGGGGGGGGTTGCTAACTCAACGGTAGAGTACTCGGCTTTTAAGTGCGACTGGCAATTTTTACACATTTGTATGAAGCAACGTCTTCGTCGATACTATCTCTAGAGCTTGTAAAACCGCGACTGATCCTCAAAGGAATGAATGGAAAAAGCAGCATGTCGTATCAATGTGGAATTCCGAGAATATTTTATTCTTAGCGGATCGGTTCAAAACTTTGTTTAAATTCTTGACGAAAAAAAATAAAATTAAATTTTGGGTTAAGTGAATAAATGGATAGAGCCCTATGGCTCCAATTATAGGTAAACAAAAAAAAAAGAAACGAGCTTCTGTTCTTAATTTGAACGATTACCCGATCTAATTAAACGTTAAAAATGGATTAGTCCTTGATGCGGGAAATGCTTTTCCCATAAGTGGATCATCGATTTTTTTTTTAAATCCTAATTATTAGTAGCTATTCTCCATTAGAGTGTGGGGGTAAATGTGTAGAAAAAGCAGTCTATTGATAAAGATAAAAATCCTTTTTTTCCAAAATCAAAAGAGCGATTGGGTTGAACAAATAAAGGATTTCTAACCATCTTGTTATCCTCGAATGAACATAAACCAATTAAATTAGATGGAAAAGGAGAGGCTAAAGAGTCCGTCGATCAGTCTTATCTGGTTCCGGGGTATATATCTATTTATTTCTTACTATAATATCCTGTTTTGACTGTATCGTACTATGTGTCATTTAATAACCCAAAAGAAATCCCTTATCCCCATCTAATTTAAAATGGAGGAATTTCAAGGATATTTAGAACTCGATAGATTTCGGCAACATGACTTCCTATACCCACTTATCTTTCGGGAATATAGTTATGCACTTGCTCATGGTCATGGTTTAAATAGATACATGTTGTTGGAAAATATAGGTTATGATAATAAATCTAGTTTACTGATTGTAAAACGCTTAATTACTACAATGTATCAACTGAATTATTTGATAATTTCTGCTAATGATTCTAAACAAAATCCATTTTTTGGGTACAACAAGAATTTGCATTCTAAAATTCTATCAGAAGGATTTGCAATCATTGTGGAAATTCCATTTTATCTACGATTAATATCTTCTTTAGAAGGGGCAGAAATCGTAAGATTTTACAATTTACGATCCATTCATTCAATATTTCCCTTTTTAGAGGAAAAGTTCCCACATTTAAATTATTCGGCGGATATACTAATACCCTACCCTGCCCATCTGGAAATATTGGTTCAAACCCTTCGTTACCGGGTGAAAGATGCTTCTTATTTGCATTTATTGCGGTTCTTTCTTCATGAGTATTCTAATTGTAACAGTCTTATTATTACAAATAAATCTATTTCCATTTTTTCAAAAAGTAATCCGAGATTTTTTTTATTCCTATATAATTCTTATATATGTGAATACGAATCCAGCTTCCTTTTTCTCCGTAACCAATCTTCTCATTTACGATTAACATCTTCTGGATTCCTTTTTGAACGACTCTGTTTATATAGAAAAATAGAACATTTTGCCGAAGTCTTTGCTAATGATTTTCCGGTCATCCCATGCTTTCTCAAGGATCCTTTCATGCATTATGTTAGATATCAAGGAAAATCAATTCTGGCTTCCAAAGACACACCTCTTCTAATGAATAAATGGAAATCTTACCTTGTCAATTTATGGCAATGTCATTTTGATGTATGGTCTCACGCGGCAAGTATCCGTATAAACCAATTATCCAAGCATTCCCTCGATTTTTTGAGTTACTTTTCAAGTGTTCGACAAAATCCTGCAGTGGTGCGGAATCAAATGCTAGAAAATTCATTTCTACTAAATAATGCTCCCAATAAACTCGATACAATAGTTCCAATTATTCCTCTGATTGGATCATTGGCTAAAGCAAAATTTTGTAACGCAGTAGGGCATCCAATT